GATTTGCATTTCGAACAGGCATGAATACAGCATCTATAGTATAACTTCCGTCTTGAAAGTTTTTTAGTGTTTTTATATGATATCCGCGATTCCTCTCGATTTGTAATCCAATACACAAATTAATAGGTTCTGTTAGATTAGCTATATGTTGTGTATTATCAACGATTTCCACCGAAGGTGGTAAAATGATGTCTTGAGCAGTTACATATCCAGGACCTTTGAAACAAATAGACGCGTCCCGAGTTCCATACAGATTACTTCTCAATACAATTTCTTTCAAATTCATTAAAATTTCATGTACTGATTCTTGAATACCTACTATGGTAGAATATTCATGTGGTATTTTCTCAGATTTTGCACGTGTGACACATGTTCCCTCTATTTCTCCGAGCAAAATTCTTCGCATTGCAATGCCTATTGTATCGGCTTGGCCTTTCATAAGTGGAGACAGAATAAAGCGTCCATAATAAAGGCGCTTACTGTCTACTCTTGATTCAACACACTTCCACTGTAGTGTCCGAGTAGATACTCTTACTTTCTCTCGAACCATAGTAATATATTTTGATCAAATCCTTGAATTGTTTATTTCTCTTGAAATCTCTTTAATATTTATTTTTCGTTTTACACACGTCTTTTTTTAGGAGACCTACATCCATTATGTGGCATAGGAGTTACATCCCGTATAAAATTTAATAGTATACCACTTCTACGAATAGCTCTTAATGCTGCATCTCTTCCGAGACCGGGACCTTTTATCATGACTTCTGCTCGTTGCATGCCTTGATCCACTACTGTTCGAATAGCATTTCCTGCTGCAGTTTGAGCGGCAAATGGTGTCCCCCTTCGTGTACCCTTAAATCCACAAGTACCGGCGGAGGACCAAGAAATCACCCGACCCCGTACATCTGTAACAGTCACAATGGTATTGTTGAAACTAGCTTGAACATGAATAACTCCCTTTGGTATTTTACGAGTATGCTTACGCGAACCAATACGTCCATTTTTACGTGAACCAATCTTTGGTATAGGTTTTGCCATATTTTATTATTTTTATTATTTTATAAATATAAGTCTGAAATAGATGGATATATCCATCTCCTGTCAAAAACAGATTCTTTACTACCTTTTAACTAGAATTAATATTCTATTATATATTGTATTCTATTTCTATTAATATAGAATAGAATTTTTTGAAATATCAAAAAGATTTCTTATCTCATAATACTTATAATTAATATAGAATATAAATTCTTCTATTTTTATGATTTAATTAATGAATTCAATATTAATAAGATTTTTTTAATAGAAATTGATTTGCGCATCCCTTCCTTTCAAATAGAAAGCCTTCTTTTGTCAAAATATTATCCTTGTCTTTGTTTATGTCTTGGATTGGAACAAATTACTATAATTCGCCCTCGCCTGCGGATCAATCGACATTTTTCACAAATTTTACGAACGGAGGCTCCTATTTTCATATTTGTCATTCCTTAACTTAACCTCGAATCTATTTATTGGAAGAAAATAAGGTTTCCTTACACTTTTAACTTTTAATTGTGTCCCTTCCCCCAAAAGAATGGTGAAATTGAAAAATAGTCTAATTAAATTAAATGACTTATACTTCCATTTTTTTTTACTTTCCCGATCATATACATATAAAATAATAGGATGTCAAATCTTTTCGGAAGCATAGCCTAAAATCATATTTTCATTTTATAAAGGAACCAGGAAGATACCACAAGACGTGATTTAGTAATTTAATCCTCATGAATCCTTTTTCTTTTATTCCTTTCCTATTCTAGTTAAACCCTCTTCACGCATTCACTAATGTATGAGGGGTAATATTCGAAATCTATCTTTTTTGTCTTTTTTTTTTCACAAAAATGGAAAGAAGTTTTTCATATAATTCGGATATCAGAAAGATTACCATATATAACATAAAACTTCTCCGCCAATTCTTTCTAATCGAGCCTCTCGATCTGTCATTATACCTCTAGAAGTAGAAAGAATTACAATCCCCATCCCTCCTAAAATTCTAGGAATTCGTTGATAGTTAGAATAGATTCGTAGACCGGGTGTACTGATCCGTTTTAAATTTAAAAAAGTTTTATATGATCCTTTCCTATTTCTTCTATACCGTAGAGTTAAAATTAAAAAATATTTGTTGCTTTCCTGATGTTTTCTCACGTTTTCAACAAAACCCTCTCGTAAAAGTATTTTCACAGTGTTTTCGGTGATGTTAGTAAATGGTATTTGAACCGTTCTTTTTCTATTCATGTCAGCATTGCGTATAGAGGTTATTATGTCAGCGATGGTGTCCTTACCCATGATAAACGAAAATGATTGTTGCCCTTTACTTTATAATCAACGTGCTCCTTTTTCTATTTTTTTTTTATTCATAGAATTCTGAATTCTAATTTGGATTTTGAATCTATATATATATATTTCATTCTTTTTTCTATCTATTATTATTCTTTTTTAGGTTATGAAATATTAATATGAAATATATATAATATACTACTTCTAATACTTAAAATATAGAATATACTACACTACAAAAGGCATGTGTGTGAGATATAATCTATTAATTAATCGATTTCATTCATAAATAATATATTTATATCAAGGTCTTGTGTTATAATACTTCGGGTGCTAATGAAACTATTTTAGTAAAATTGAACTGTCTCAATTCCCGGGCGATTGCGCAAAAAATTCGAGTTCCTTTTGGATTTCCTTCTTGATCAATGACAACCGCAGCATTATCGTCATACTGTATTATTATACCGTTGCTACGTTTGAGTTCTTTACAAGTACGTACAATTACAGCTCTGATCACTTCTGATTTTTCTAAAGGCGTATTTGGTACTGCTTCTTTGATTACAGCAACAACAATGTCGCCAATATAAGCATACCGTCGATTACTAGCTCCTATGATTCGAATACACATCAATTCGCGGGCTCCGCTATTATCGGCTACATTTAAATGGGTTTGAGGTTGAATCATATCATTTTTTTTATCTTTCAGTCCAAGGGTTGAAGTAAAAAAAATATTCTGTGTTCAAAAAAAAAAGAAATCCACAATTGCAATTTTTTTGTTTTCATCCTAAAGACCTCTTTCCTTTGGTTCGAATCATTATCCTGAAATAATGAATTGAGTTCGTATAGGCATTTTGGATGCTGCTATTGAAATAGCCTTTCTAGCTATATTTTCTGCGACCCCACCCATTTCATAAAGTATTTTGCCGGGTTTAACGACAGCTACCCAATATTCGGGAGATCCTTTTCCCGAACCCATACGTGTTTCGGTAGGTCTTACTGTAACAGGTTTATCGGGAAATATGCGTACCCATATTTGTCCACCCCGGCGGACATTTCGTGACATTGCCCGCCGCCCTGCTTCTATTTGTCTAGATGTGATCCAAGCGGGCTCAAGTGCCTGAAGAGCATATCTTCCGAAGCAAATATGATTACCTCGATAGGATATTCCTTTCATTCTTCCTCTATGTTGTTTACGGAATCTGGTTCTTTGGGGGTTATAGTTGATGGTTGTTTCTCAATTCCATCTCTATTACAGAACCGTACATGAGATTTTCACCTCATACGGCTCCTCGCGAATGAAGCAATTCAGAAAAAAAAAGAAAAAAATGGATTTAACCGATAATATAATAGTAATGAATAATATAATAGAATCGCGGTATTTTTTGAGATTTTATAGAATCTATTGATCTATTATAAATTTGTATATCTTGTTTTGATATATAATGAAATATGTATTCTTATATACTATACAATTTTTGCTATCCGTATATAACTATATAATGTTGTTTTGGTATAAGGTTCTAATGAATCTTTATTTTTTATTTTTCTTATCATATCGGATTGTCAAAAATTTCTAAATTCAAAAAAATCCAAATTTTCGCGGGCGAATATTTACTTTTTTATTATAAATTTCAGATGGTTAGCCTCCGACTCCTCAAAAAAAATGGATTGGTTCTTAGTTCGTTCCGCCATCCCACCTAATGAATAATTAAGATTTGTTTTTAAGATAATCTTAGATATTCGAAGGTTCCCTCGTTCCCACCGCTTCTCGATTTATGGTTAGGTCTGAATTCTACAATGGAGCCTCTCTAGTAAGATTTTATTTGAATAAGATTTTCTTATTATTTTTTATTTATTTTTTTCAATCAACTTTCTCAGTTTTTATTGACTCGCGGCTCTTGATTTGTTTGTTCTAGGAATATATTCATCCATATATGGATGAATTTTTAATATGGATGCTTTATTACACTACCTTTTAGGAGATGACCCATAGACCTTTACATATTAGAATTCTATATCATTGATATTCTTTTTCTTTCTTTCATCCCTTCATTTATCTGCATATTCTTATTGCTTTACAACTCATAATTCTATTCGTTTTTCTTTATTTTTTATACAATATTTCAGTTGCTATAATTAGATCACCAATATATAATATCCTTATTCCAATTTTCTATTTTGATTAGTTCTTTCGATCCAGATAATGCAAAGCGATGAGTAGGTTAGTAGTTCTTTATTAATTAATTCATACTACGAATTTTTGTTGAAATTGAACCACTCTAAAAAAAAACCAACGAGTCGCACACTAAGCATAGCTATTATATCAATATCAAATGATTAATTGAACTTTTTTATTCAATTCAATCTTATAAAATTTGTTATTTTTTTTTGTTTTATCGAAAGATGGCACGTTAAAGATAAAGAAAAGTTTATTACTCTTTGTTTAGGAATATCCAAACTTTGATTCCTAATACCCCATAAATAGTTCGAACTGTATAGGAACAATAATCAATTTTAGCTCGAATGGTTTGGAGAGGAACCCTACCTTCTCTGATCCATTCGACACGTGCAATTTCTTTTCCGTCGATACGTCCCGCAATTTGTACTTGAACTCCTTTTGTACCTGCCTGTTCAGTTAATTCAATAGCTTTTTTCATTGCTTTACGAAACGAAACTCTATTCTT